TTAATTAGATTAGTAGGTTGCGAACATATAGTATTTATTATTAACCTTTCAAAGAGAGAATAAAAGGGGGGAATCACTTAATTTCCTTTTGCTGCTTTGCCGGCTGACACAATAGTTTTTATCATTAGATCTATCATTAAAATTTTGTCTATACTAAATAGAAGTTTTTTCTTATTTTTTATTTATTTAGTATTTCATCAAAATTGAAATAAAAATAAATAAAACTACAAAAAGTAACTACTATTATACTATTAATTAATAATTATATTATACTATTAATTAATAATTATATATACTATATAATTAGTATATATATATTAAAACGTTATATATAGAAACAGCAATATATATGATCGACACAAGAAAAGGATGTCTAAAACTCCTTTTCTTGTGTCGAAGACTCGCAAGACAAATAATACTCCCTATAGTCCCTAAAATTTGTTGTTTCGCCGATTTATAGTTCCTTTTTTTCTGCGCTTGCTTTCCTTATATTATTTTAGTATCTAGTCCAATTTTTCCATTCTAATACAAAAAACTCTTGATTATTGATACATTCTATCAATTTTAATTGGTCACTAACGACAGAGTTACATCACACCCCCTCCCATTTTTCAATACAAATTTGTATTGAAAAATAAAGGGGATAAAGTGAACTCTTCATACATACTAGGATTAGGACTATCAGACAAGTAATTCCTGACACCTGGTCGAAAAGTAATAGAAAGTCTAAAGAGAGGCAAAAAGGCTTTTGAGAATTTTTTTGGTTCTTTTTTACGAATTTGATAAAGCTAAATAGACAGATCTAAAAATTCATTTCGGATAATTGAACCTTCTCAAACTGTTTCTTTTTAAGAACCAAAAAGATTTGTGCCAAAACAACCGATCCTAAGAAGAATAAAAGGCCTTGGACACGTAATGGATCTTGAAGTACTATTTCCGCATCCCCCTGACCAAATCCACCCACATTAGGATTACTCGTTAATGGTTGATCGAGTTTAATGGATTCGCCCTCTGAAACAAGAAGTTCTAGGCCTCGAGGGATAATATCAATTACTTGGCGTTCATTCGATGCATCCACTATGGTTATTTCGTATCCCCCTTTTTCTTTTCGTAAAACTTTGCTTATTATCCCCCCTGCCGTAGCATTATAAACTGTATTGTTACTTTTGCTACCATCAGGATAAATCTGACCCCTTCCCCTGTTTCCACCTACGTATATCGGATATTTTAAGAAGTGAACATCTTTATTAGTAGCAGGGTCTGGGGCAAGAATAGGAAAGGTTATTTCACTATATTTTTGACCAGGAACAGGACCTATCACAAGAATATTTTTTTTATTGGGGCGATAATTCTGAAAAGACAGGTTTCCTATCTTTTCTTTCATCTCGGGTGAAATACGATCGGGGGGGGCTAATTCAAACCCCTCCGGTAAAATAAGAACAGCTCCCACATTCAAAGCTCCTTTTTTACCATTAGCTAGAACTTGTTTTAGCTGCATATCATAAGGAATTTTAACAACTGCTTCAAATACAGTATCGGGAAGTACCGCTTGTGGAACCTCAATATCCACGGGCTTACTAGCTAAATGGCAATTGGCACATACAATACGCCCAGTTGCCTCTCGTGGATTTTCATAATTCTGCTGGGCAAAAATTGGATATGCACTTGAAATGGATGCCCAACTTATTATATATATCATGAGTGAGACAGATATGGAGCGAGTAATCTCTTCCCTTATCCAAGAAAAGGTATTTCTAGTTTGCATGGTCCAATCATTTATCCCGAAAATTTCTACAATAAAGTTAGGTGGGTCGATAATATACTTCCCTAGCCACAATTCTGCTATTTACATTTACTGAAAAAAGAAAATTTTTTTGTTGAAATATACAAGGAATCCCTCATGGGTAAAAAAGAGTAAAGTAAATACGACTTTCATTTGGTTATGATGTATAAGGTAAGAAAGATTAGAATTGGATCCGTGAATCTTTTTTTAGTCATTTATTGCATGATAAATCACTACAAGTGACGGAGATACACGATTTAAATAACGAAAGATCCAATATTTAAAAATTGTATCAAGAATGACTGGAAAGGTAGAAACTAGACCAGATAAAATTTGCTCATAATGAGCAAACCCAAAATCTTTGTAAATATAACCAATCATTAGTTCCCAACCGTGAGGCGAATGGAATCCGATACATAAATCAGTTAATAAAAGAATAGAAAAAGCTTTAATTGTATCACTTAAATTATATAGGAATTCTTGAACCCAAGAATTCAGAATAAAAAGCTTTTCCTTACCCCAAAAGGAATAACCACTTAGAATAACGAAAGATATTAGATTTGTCGAGAAGTGCAAGATTGTATGGATACGATACTCATTGTGTATCTTGATGAATTGGATTGTTTCTTTGTGGATTCCTAGACGAAATTGTTGTAAATTGGTTTCTGGGTATTCCTTTATCATTTCATCCAGCTGGAATAGTTGTTCTAATTGTATGAATTTTTCTAGAACACTTTTTTCTTGAATATCATTCAAAAAAGTTTCGCATTGTCTAGTATTCCACCAATTAGTAATCCAAGTTTTCAAACTTTTATTACAGCAGAGAGAGATCAACCAGGGCAAAAAGACTATAGATGTAAAATAAAAAAAAGGAATGAATGCTTTCTTTTTTGCCATTTTGAATCTGTGAATTGTTAATGAACCTACCGCATTTGTTGATTCTATTAGATCTACTATTTCTATCGAGCATGAGTTTCTATTCTAATTCGAATAGAATGTATTGAGCCTATAATCCCTTTTATCTTTTTCTTTTGATTCAATACTTAGTCTTTGCTTTGAATCTAGAAAGAATAAAGAAATAGACTCAGAATACACTTCCAATTTGAATAAAAAAAATGGGATTTCCAGGATGTTATTCCCCCTTTTTTCGATCAATACTAAAAGAACTTTTTCACAGAAAAAATATGATTCTATTTTCGAGACGAATAAACTCGCTTTCTTTTCTATCAAATATATAAAAAAACGAGCATAAAAGAATAGATTAATGTTCAATTGAAAAAAAAAAAAGAAATAAATTCTTTAGTTTTTTCTTCCTACTGCCAAAGCATTTAGTATTTCAAAATGAATTCATTTCAAAATACTTCAATTGGTACACGCAAGAAGTAAGCCAATTCAGCCGCTTTTTGCTCAATTTCTCGTGTAGTAAAATTCTCATCAGTACGAATTAAAGGAATAGCCCCTTGACCTCGAATTTCCATATAAAGGACACGCCGAGCAGAAATACCTTCTTTAACTTCTATTCTGATGGACTGAATATCTTTCATAAGGAATCGTAAAAAGATGCGACGGCTTTTTCCCGGAAATCCCCAACGAAAAATACGCACTATCCCTTCTTTTCGGTCGAAAAGATCATAACCACTACCCACATTCCAAAAAATAGTGCACCACAAATAGCAACTAATAAAGAGACCTGCGATCCCATAGAAAGACATCACAATCCCTTGTGGAAAAAAAATGATTTGCTGAGACGCCAATAACGATATAAAATTTCTACCAAGATAACTGGAAGTTCCAACCAATAAGAATCCCGATGAACCTAAAAATAGGATAAAGGCCCAGCAGAAATTACTTGTTTTTCGAGACCCCGTTATAAATTCTATCCATAGAGATTCTGATCGCCAACTCATATATATTAGATCCAGTTATACAATTTTTTGGAATTGAGAAAATATGACTTTCCTTTTTTTGTTTTCAAAGTAACTCTCATCAACTATTTTGTTGTGAACCTTTACCTTAGGAGTAATTCATAGAATTGTTTATATCTAAAATAATAACATCTCCTTCCTTTATATGATCTCTTATATACATACAAATAAATACATTGACTTGAATTTCATACAGCGGCCCGATGATGATCTATTTTTCAAAAGAGCGCAAATTTAGTTACCCATATAATACGTTTACACATGCATAAAAGCTTTTTTTAGTTATGTTTGTAGGAATCTATGTCTTATACAATATTCTACCAAATGGGTCTTATCGAATCGAAGTTTTTAAAATAAAAAAGGGAGTGATACGATTCGGTCTCATCCGATCTAAAAAATCTTATTTTTTTGAATATGAAGAAATAAAGAAGCCATTGCAAGTGCCGGAAAGACTAGGCCTACTAAAGGCACAAAAATAGAGGGTAAGTTATTGAAAGTTGTCATAAAATGGGGGTACCTCAATTTAATATTTGTACCTGTTATTGTTATATTCTGAATTCTAACGATATCTTAGAATATCTTCTATTTTTATTATTTCTATTATATATATTATATAATTATACTAAGTATCTTTAAGTAAATATATATCTAATACTAAATATACAACCTAATAGAAATATATAGAATAGAACCTACTAGAAATAGAATCAAAAAATAGGTACAAGAAACGCCAAATTCAATAAATGGACTTATTCATCTGTCAAAATCAATTTGAACTTCCCGAAAGCAAAAATTCACTTTTTATCTTGTTGATAAAGGTTTACTGAGTAGTAAAGAATATCGATAAAAAAGGATTCGAAAGAAAAGTGAATTTTTCAGGGTTTTCGTTTAATTCTGATAAACTAACTGTTCTATTTGATTTCATTTTTGTTCAAAGGAAAAAAAGCATGGAGCTGAAATAACTCATTCACAACACCTTTTAAAGGATTACGTGGTACAATTGCATCCAATAAACCCTTACGTAATAAAGATTCAGCCGCTTGTGAACCTTCAGGCACGGCTTTTTTCAATGTTTGTTCAATTACTCTTTTACCCGCAAATGCAATATAGGCATAGGGTTCGGCAATGATAATATCCCCCAACATCCCAAAACTTGCTGTCACCCCACCGGTAGTAGGAGATGTAAGAATTGATATATAGAATAACTTTTTACTTGATTGATAATCACATAAAACCGAAGAAATTTTAGCCATTTGCATCAAACTTAAACTTCCTTCTTGCATTCGTGCTCC